GCACATGGCTGTGTGTGTACGTGTACGTGTATGTGTATGCACATGGCTGTGTGTGTACGTGTACGTGTATGTGTTATGTGGGTGCCTGTATGGGTGCCTGTGTAAAAAATCGCTTGTCCCAATTTTTCTACTATGTGGAAAATTTGTTGAAATTTTTTAGAAAGTTTCGGGCCAGTTTTTGAAAAATGGGCTAAAATTTTATTCGTAAAATTAGGCCAGCAAAAAAAAATTAGCCCGAAACATTCTAAGTGTAAAAATGACCCAATTTTATGTCCGTCGAGCATTAAACGAAAGTCATCATATAGGTGGGGGCGGGGCTTCATCGCACCATAGGGCCGGGGAAGCAATAGAATTTTACTGGAAACCAATGCGGCTAGAGTACATCTTAAAAAATAAAAAACTACCAAATGCCTAGCAGACCAGGGTGACTATGGTTAAGAGTTAAGTGTAATTAACCCATTTAACCACAGGTATTCTGAAAGGCTACGGAGAAGGAGTCAAGGATTGTATTGTTCATGACATTCACCGCCACAGGTATTACAATCAAAGCGCATATTGTGTTCGATACGCACCGTATTAAACGTAGCTCCGTGACATTCACACCATTTAGGTCTCATGAAGATCAAGGTGCAAGTTGTGTACGATTATGGGACGTAGGCAAGTAATGGGCCTGAGACTGGACATGATCAGAGGACCTTCAGGGGTAGGTGTCAACCTAGTTGAATGACAGTATGGGTTGGTTGTCCTAGAGTTCATTAATATATATTATTATCTTAACTATATTATTGTATAATTATGCAGTAATGTATTATATGATATGCTAACGGAAAATAAATGTATGTACTATTATACATAGTATGTATTATGTCTGATTAATAATATATTGTATTTTATGATATGCTAGCGGAAAAGAGATGAATGTACTATTATACATAGTATGTATACAGCAGAAGATAGTTTAAAAGGATAAAATTTCGGTTTTGGGGACCGGAGATGGGGGGGGGCCCCTCTTTTGAGGTGTGGCAGAGACAGGAAAAAATTATTGCAAGGGTAAGGGGTTCCCTTTTCCGGTTTACAAGGCCGGCGTGTTATAGAATAGTATACTATTGCAACAGTGAGAGAGAAGTTTGTTTTCTATGGTGGCTATTAGGGGTATGAGGATAAGAATGATTGCGAAGTAGCTTAGGGATGCGATTTTTGCTAGTGTAGCAAATGGTTCATCGATTGGGAGTCCTCCTAGTCAGGTAAGAAGGATGAGGTTTGAAATAAGAACTCAAAAGAGAATTTGGGATATTGGTCGGAAGGCATGTGTTTGTTGTTTTGAGGTATGTAATATTGGGATAAATAGAAGAATTAAGATGGAGGCAAGGAGGGCTAATACCCCTCCGAACTTATTTGGGATAGATCGCAGAATTGCATAGGCAAATAGAAAATATCATTCTGGCTTGATGTGTTTCGGGGTGGTTATGGGATTTGCTGGGATGAAGTTTTCTGGGTCTCCTAATATGTTGGGTGAAAAGAGGACAATAATTAGGAAGATTGTAATGGCGATGGCTATTCCAAATAGGTCTTTGTATACATAATAGGGGTGAAATATAATTTTATCTGTGTTGGAGTTTAATCCAAGGGGGTTGTTTGAGCCTGTCTCGTGTAGTATAAATAGGTGTAGGATTGAGAAGGCGGCTAGAATAAAAGGTAGTGTGAAGTGTAGTGTGAAAAATCGGGTAAGGGTTGGGTTGTCAACAGAGAAGCCTCCTCAAAGTCATTCAACTAGGGTTTGTCCTACATATGGGGTTGTTGATAGAAGGCTTGTAATTACTGTAGCGCCTCAGAATGATATTTGACCTCACGGTAAAATATATCCCATGAAGGCTGTTGCTATTAATAGGAATAGTAGGATAACCCCAATGTTTCAGGTTTCTTTGTGGAAGTATGAGCCGTAGTAAAGTCCTCGTCCAATGTGCAGGTAGATACAGATAAAGAATATTGAAGCGCCATTGGCGTGTATTGTTCGTAGGAGTCAGCCATATTGTACGTCTCGACAGATATTTGCTACTGATGAGAAGGCTAGTGTAGTATCTGCTGTATAATGTATAGCTAGAAATAGTCCTGTTAGGATTTGAATAATTAGTGTTAGGCCTAATAGTGAGCCTAAGTTTCATCAGGCGGATATATTTGAGGGCGTTGGTAGGATGATTAGTGAGTTGTTGATAATTTTTAGTAGTGGGTGTGATTTTCATATATTGTGGGTCATATTTTTATAGTTGAATTACAACGGCAGTTTTTCGTATTGTTGGTCTTGGATTGAAAGCCAAGTAAAAATAATGTATGTTTTTTTTGTATTAATTTTTTGTATCGTATTTGGTACGGTTGGGGTAGCTTGTCATCCTTCTCCCTTTTTTGGTGCAGTTGGTTTACTGTTTTGTGTAATAGGGGGTTGTTTTTATTTATTATCTCTTGGGACAAGTTTTGTTGGGGTGGTTTTGCTTTTAGTGTATTTGGGAGGAGTTCTTGTGGTATATGCGTATTCTATTGCATTGGCGTGTGATGAATATTCTGAGACTTGGGGATCCCGTCCTGTTATGGGTTATATTTTATCTTATGGTTTATTTGTGCTGTTTATATTTTATATAGCTGGTGATTTTTATAATATTGGTGTTTATTTTGGTGTTGTGGAGGATATTGTTGGTGTGTCATTATTATATTCGTATGGGGGGGGAGTATTATTATTATGTGGGGTTGGTTTATTATTGTGTCTGTTTTCGGCTTTGGAGTTAGTTCGTGGACGGATTCGTGGTGGGTTACGAATAATTTAGGATTGTTATTGTGGATAGAATAGCAACTGTAATAAAAACTATTAGGTATGTTTTGATGTCCCCCTTTTGGGCGTCAGATGTTTTTTTTGCTGCTATAATTTGATTCGTGTAGTTTAGGGTTGGTAGTATTTCTAATCAGATTTGATCTATTGTTTGTGTTGAGGTTTTTTGGCTTGTTTTAAGGATAATGTTTGGGATGTTTCGGTGAATAATATTATTGAAGAACCCTAGTTGTGTTGAGAAATTTGTAGGGGTGTATTTTTTTGGTGTGATTAGTGTTGTGGTTTTATTTATGATGTCATTTGCTAGAATAAGTCCGATTATAGTAACTAAAAGGGCGGCTAGTTTAATGTAATTTGGTATTGTTATTGTTTGTGTTTTGGTGTAGATGGTTTGGGTTAGTAGTAGACCAGCAATTATACTTCCTATGGTTAGTCGTAGTAAGGGGTTTTTTATGTTGGTTGAGTCTTCATTTTGGTTTTGTATTGATTGGAAGCGCGGGGTTTTTATTTGGGTAAGGTATACTATTCGTAGTGTATAGGTAGCGGTTAGTATTGTGGCGATAAGGGTTATTGTGAGGGCTCAGGCGTTTAGGTGTGAATTGCATAGGGCTTCAATAATAGTATCTTTAGAATAGAAGCCAGATAGAAACGGGGTTCCTATTAGGGCTAGATTTCCTATTGTTATACAGGATGATGTGGTTGGAAGAAGTTTTTGTAGTCCTCCTATTTTGCGAATATCTTGGTTATTAAGTGCATGAATGACTGTTCCTGAGCAGAGAAAAAGAAGGGCTTTGAAGAAAGCATGGGTGCAAATATGGAAAAAAGCTAATTCTGGTAAGTTTAATCCGATTGTGACTACTATTAGCCCTAATTGGCTGGAGGTTGAGAAAGCAATAATTTTTTTGATGTCGTTTTGTGTGGTGGCGCAAATGGCGCTAAAGAGTGTTGAAATAGCCCCTAGGCATAGTGTTAGGGTAAGCATGTTTGGTGTTAAGTTGAATATTGGATTTGTTCGAATTAATAGGAATACGCCTGCGACTACCATTGTACTTGAGTGAAGTAGTGCTGATACTGGGGTTGGACCTTCTATTGCGGCTGGCAGTCATGGATGTAGTCCGAATTGGGCTGATTTTCCTGTTGCGGCAAGAAGTAATCCCAGAGCAAGGATAAGACTGGGTTCTTTTAATTCGGAAAATGAAAGTTGCATGTCTCATGTTGTAAGTGTAATAGCTAGTCATGCAGTTGCTAGAATTAGTCCGATATCTCCGATTCGGTTGTAGAGAACAGCTTGTAGGGCTGATGTATTGGCTTCATGGCGGGAGAATCATCAGTTAATTAGGAAGAAGGACATAATTCCCACACCTTCTCAACCGATTAGGAATTGGAATATATTGTTTGCTGTAATTAATAGAATTATTGAAAATAAAAAAATTAATAGGTATTTAAAGAAGCGGTTGATGTGGGGGTCTGTGTTTATATATCAAGAAGAAAATTCAACAATTGATCATGAGACAAATAAGGCGATGGGTGTGAAAATTAGGGCATATTTATCTATAGTTAGGTTGATTTTGATGTCTATGGTTGTGGTAAATCATCAGTTTAGGGTGATTGAGGTTTCTTGTTGTGTGTTGATGAAGTGTAGGAGTGGAATTATGCTAAATGTTAGAGCTAGTTTAATAAGGAGGGTTCAGTTCGTTTTGTGGGGTAGTGGTAGTACTGGATATGCTAGTAGTAATAGTATTAAAAGGTAAAATACGGGGGTTAGTTGTTGCATACGTACTTTTACTTGGAGTTGCACCAAGAGTGGTGGCTCCTAAGGCCAATGGATAGCTTTTTTCCTTTAAAAGTAAGAGCGCTAGAGTGTTATATCTAGGTACGAACATTAGCAGTGTAAGTGAGTCACTCTTGGTCTGTAAGAAGGTTTTCTATTTCTAGGGTCACAACCTAGTGTTTTATTTTAAACTATACAAACAATTAAAATAACAGGTTTGGTTTTATGGTAATTAAAATTAATGGAATTATGTGTAGGGTTAATAGGAGATGTTCTCGGGTTATTATGGGGGGGAGTGATAATCCGTGTGGTAGTTTGCCGTGTTGTGTAGATATGAGTATATATAGGGTATAAGCTGCTGTAAGGGTTGTTCCAATGGCAGTAATAATGATTGTCAGTGGGCATCAGTTTATAAGGGTAGTTAAAATTAAAAGTTCCCCCATAAAATTAATTGTGGGGGGTAGGGCTATGTTTGTTAGACTTGCAATAATTCATCATGCGGTTATAAGAGGAAAAATAATTTGTGCCCCTTGGAGTAATAAAAGTGCTCGGCTATGTGTGCGTTCGTAATTTATGTTAGCTAGGCAGAATAGGGCGGAGGAGGTAAGTCCGTGGGCAATTATTAATAGTATGGCGCCTGAAAGGCCTCAATGCGTTTGGATTAGTGTGGCTGAAATTACTAGACCCATGTGGCCAACTGAGGAGTATGCGATTAGGGCTTTTAAGTCTGGTTGGCGAAGTCCAATTAAACTTGTCATGATAATGCCCCATAGTGCAAGTATTATGAATGGGTAAATTAGGGTTGTGTTTGGTGGTGGGCAAATAGGCAGGACTCGAATAATGCCGTATCCACCAAGTTTAAGTAGGATGGCGGCAAGGATTATGGATCCTGGGATTGGGGCCTCTACATGAGCTTTTGGGAGTCACAGGTGGACTCCATATAGGGGTATTTTTACTATGAATGCTAATATAATGGCTAATCAGATTATGTTTTGGGTCCATGTTTGATTATAATTTGGGGTTATTGATATAAGTGGTATAGATGTGTGATTAATGGTAGTAGATAGTCGTAAAATAGCAACTAACATTGGAATTGATCCAACTAGGGTATAAAATAGGAAGTAAATTCCGGCTGCGAGGCGTTGGATTTGGTGGCCCCATCGTGTAATTAGGACAAGTGTTGGGATTAGTGTTGTTTCAAATAAAATGTAAAATATTAGTAGATCTGTGGTTGAAAATGTTATAATTAAGGTGGCTTGGAGAAAGGCTAAGTTTGCGAGGAATATCCGTTTTCGTGATGTTGGTTCTGTTTTTATGAAGTTTTGGCTGGCTAGGATTATTAGTGGTAGTATTCAACATGTTAGTACAAGTAGGGGGGAGGAGATGTGATCTGTGCCCAGTTGTTGTGTTATGTTGGTGTACGGGAGGGTTGATGATGTTAATAGTTTTAGGCTAGTAATTGCAATTATTAAGGAATAAGTAGTAGAGATTAGGAATATAAGATTGGGTATAATTAGAGCAGAGGTTGGGATTAGTATTAGTGTTGGGATTAGAATTTTTAGCATTGTAGTAAGTTGAAGGTTTTTAAGTGGTCTGAGCCATGTGTTCGGGCTGTGGCAATCATTAATGCTAGGCCAGTGCTGGCTTCACAAGCTGCGAAGGTTAATAGTGTAATTGGGGTTGTTATTAGTGTTGTTGATAATAGATTTGTTGAAAGGGCGGTAAGTATTAAGAATAAAGTAAGTGCTATGTTTTCAATGCATAGTAATGCTGAGATTAGGTGTGTTCGATAGATTGCTAAGCCAGTTAGGCTTAGCGTGAAGGAGGTGTAAATTATAAAGAGGGCGGCAGTCATTGTAGCAGGCTTCAGTGGTTGAAATTTAATGAGTCGAAATCAATTGTTTTAATATTAAACTAGTCCTGCGGGTTATTCTGCTCATTCAAGTCCTCCTTGTGTTCATTCATAAATGAAACCTAATAGGAGGATGATAATAATAAGGAGTGTTCATGTTAGGGTTGTAGTTGGGGTTGGATTGTTTATGGCTCATGGGAGGGGGAGGAGAAGTGCAATTTCTAGGTCGAATAGTAGAAATATGATTGCAATAAGAAAAAATTGTAATGAGAATGGAACATGTGCTGTTCCTAAGGGATCGAAGCCGCATTCATATGGGGATAGTTTTTCTGTATCTTGGGCAATGGTTGGAAGTCAAAGGTTTAATAGGATCAATAGTGAGGAGATTAATAATATTGTAGTTGTAATAATAATCATTTACTTTTCCTTGTTAATACAAGATTTAATGATTGGAAGTCATTTGTAATAGTTATACTAGAAAAGTATGAGCCTCATCAGTAAATAGAAATATATAAGAATAGTCAGACTACATCTACGAAGTGTCAATATCAGGCGGCTGCTTCAAAGCCAAAGTGGTGTTGCATGGTGAAATGGTAGTTGATTTGTCGTAAAAGGCAAATTAGTAGAAATGAGGAACCAATGATTACATGGAGTCCGTGGAAACCTGTAGCGACAAAGAATGTTGTTCCGTAAACACTATCAGCGATGGTGAAAGGGGCTTCATAGTATTCTATGGCTTGGAGAAGGGTGAAGTAGAGGCCTAGGATGATTGTTAGTGTGAGTGCTTGGGTAGCTTCTTTGTGTTTTCCTGACATGATGGCGTGGTGTGCTCATGTGACGGTAATACCGGAGGCTAATAAGACAGCTGTGTTGAGAAGGGGTACTTCTATTGGGTTTAGTGGAAAGATTCCGCTTGGGGGTCATTGTCCTCCTAATTCGGGGGTGGGTGCGAGGCTTGAGTGATAAAATGCTCAAAAGAAGCCGATAAAAAAGAAAACCTCTGAGGTAATGAATAGAATTATCCCGTATCGAAGACCTTTTTGTACTGTTGGGGTATGGTGTCCTTGGAATGTGCTTTCACGTACAATATCGCGTCATCATTGGATTATTGTTAATAACATGAGGATTAGGCCGATTTGTAGTAGAATAAGTTTGTTGTGGTGAAATCATATTACTAGGCCCCCTGTGAGAGCAAAAGCAGCAGTGGCGCCGGTCAGAGGTCAGGGGCTTGGGTTAACTATGTGGTAAGAGTGAGCTTGGTGTGTCATATGTGTTTTCTTCTAAGTAGAGGGAAAGAAGAAGGGTAAAAACGTAGGCTTGAATTATGGCGACTGCAATTTCTAGGGCCGTTAGTAAAAATAGGAGTGTTAGGGTTAAGGTTGCGATGGGTAATATAATTTGCATTAATACTATTGTTGCTGTTGAGATTAGGTGAATTAGAAGGTGTCCTGCTGTGAGGTTTGCTGTAAGTCGGACAGCTAGTGCGATAGGTCGGATGAATAAACTGATGGTTTCAATGATAATTAGTGCTGGAATAAGTAACCCAGGTGCCCCTTCCGGTACTAAGTGGGCTAAAGCGGTATTTGGGTTTATTTTTAGTCCTTTCAAAACAGTAGCTAGTCATAGGGGGAAAGCTAGTGCAATGTTTATTGATAGTTGGGTTGTTGGAGTGAATGTGTAAGGAAATAAGCCCATTGTGTTGAGAATAATTAATATTAATAGAAGGCTTATTAGGGTATTTGTTCATGTTTGTCCTGTTAGATTTAGGGGAGTAAGGATTTGTTTGGCTGCATTTTTAATTATTCATTGAAACAGCTGGTATGGTCGGCTAGGTAGAAGTCGTTTGGTTGAGGGGAGCATTAGTATGGGGATAAAGATTGCTGGGATGATAATAGGGATTCCTATTAGATGTTGAATGGAGAATTGGTCAAATAGTGTTATGGTCATTGTCAGTTAGCTGGTTTTTTATTGGGGGTTCGGTGTGTTATTGGTGTATTAGGTTGTTGAAATTTGATAATTTTTGTGTTGTATAGTATTAGGGCGAATCATACTGTTAAGAAGACAATAAATCAGGGTGCTGGGTTAAGTTGTGGCATGAGGTCATTAAGGGAGTTGGGTATCTCCGTCTCTAGCTTAAAAGGCTAGTGCTGTAAAAGCTTCTTAATGTAGAGTTCTTCTAATCAGTTTTCAAATGTTTTTAATGGAACAGATTCAACAACAATTGGTATGAAGCTATGGTTTGCTCCGCAAATTTCTGAACATTGTCCGTAGAATACGCCTGGTCGTGATGTTATAAGAGTTGTTTGGTTTAGACGTCCTGGAATAGCGTCTATTTTTACTCCCAATGAAGGGACGGCTCATGAATGTAGGACGTCTTCTGCTGTAACTAGGATTCGTGCTTGTGTTTGTATTGGGATAAGTATTCGTGAGTCAACATCTAATAGGCGGAAGCTTCCTGGGTCTAGATTTTCGGTTGGTACTATATAGGAGTCAAATGAGGTGGAGCCATAATCAGTATACTCATATGATCAGTATCATTGGTGTCCAATGGCTTTGATTGTAAGGCTTGGATCATTAATTTCGTCTGTGAGGTACAAAATTCGTAGGGAGGGGAGGGCAATGGTAATTAAAATTAGGGCTGGTAAAATGGTTCAAATAATTTCTATAATTTGGGCGTCCATGGTAGCAGTGTGTGTTAGTTTGGCGGAGACAGTAGAGGAAATAATATAAAGAACTAGGGCGCTAATTAAAAAGACAATTATTAGGGCATGGTCGTGGAAGTTTAAAAGTTCTTCTATAATTGGAGAGGATGCGTTTTGAAGGCCTAGTTGGGCTGGGTGTGACATAGAAAGATTCACAGAATTTTACTGTAATTTAGCGTTGACATTGCTATGTAATAACTTTTACTAGAATCTTAAAAGAGAAGTATTGTTGGTTGTATGGCTGGCTTGAAATCAGTTGGTGAGGGTTCGAATCCTTCCTCTTTTGGTGGTAACAAATACTGGTTCTTCGTATGTGTGGCTTGGTGGTGGTGATCCGTGAAGTCATTCGATGTTGGTAACAGTTATTGGTGAGTTAATTACTAGGCGTTTTGCAGAAAATGCTTCTCAAATTATAAATACTATTATTATTACGGCAATAAATGAGATTATTGACCCAATGGAAGATATTGTATTTCAAATTGTATAAGCATCTGGGTAGTCTGAGTATCGTCGGGGTATTCCGGCTAGGCCTAGGAAGTGTTGGGGGAAGAAGGTTATGTTTACTCCTGCAAATATTGTTAGGAAATGAATTTTTGCCCATGTTTCGTGTAATGTATAGCCAGTAAATAGCGGGAATCAGTGAACAAGTCCTGCTATAATTGCGAATACAGCACCTATTGATAATACATAGTGGAAGTGGGCTACTACGTAATAGGTGTCATGTAAAATAATGTCTAATGATGAGTTTGCTAAGATAATGCCGGTTAATCCGCCGACCGTAAATAGAAAAATAAAGCCAAGGGCCCATAATATTGCTGGGTGCCATTGAATTTGTCCACCATGTAGGGTTGCTAGTCAGCTAAATACTTTTACGCCAGTCGGAATTGCAATAATTATTGTAGCGGAGGTAAAGTAAGCTCGAGTATCAACATCTATTCCAACGGTGAATATGTGATGTGCTCATACGATAAATCCTAAGAACCCAATGGATATTATTGCTCATACTATGCCTATGTAACCAAATGGCTCTTTTTTTCCTGCATAATATGCTACTACGTGGGAGATTATTCCGAAACCCGGAAGAATTAGAATATATACCTCCGGGTGCCCAAAGAATCAAAACAGGTGTTGGTAGAGTACTGGGTCTCCTCCTCCGGCGGGATCAAAGAAAGAGGTATTTAGATTACGGTCTGTTAGAAGCATGGTGATGCCAGCAGCAAGAACAGGAAGTGAAAGAAGTAGTAATACTGCTGTAATTATTACAGATCACACAAATAGGGGAGTTTGGTATTGTGTTATGGCTGGGGGCTTTATGTTAATGCATGTTGTAATGAAGTTAATGGCGCCTAGAATAGATGAAACACCTGCCAGATGTAGTGAGAAAATTGTTAAGTCGACAGAGGCCCCTGCGTGTGCTAAATTTCCGGCTAGAGGGGGGTACACAGTTCATCCGGTTCCCGCCCCTGATTCAACAACTGATGATGTTAATAGAAGAAGGAATGAGGGGGGGAGAAGCCAAAAGCTTATATTATTTATTCGTGGGAAGGCCATGTCCGGGGCGCCAATTATTAAAGGGACAAGTCAGTTTCCAAATCCCCCAATTATGATGGGTATAACTATAAAAAAAATTATAACAAAAGCATGAGCTGTTACGATAACATTATATACTTGGTCGTCCCCAAGTAGAGAGCCCGGTTGACTTAACTCTGTTCGAATTAAGAGACTTAGGGCGGTGCCGACTATTCCGGCTCAAGCACCAAAAATTAAATACAGGGTGCCGATGTCTTTATGGTTTGTAGAAAAAAATCAACGAGTAATGGTCATAGGTAGGGTAGCAAGGTTATTGCGGCAGGTTGTAGCCCTGACGACGGGAGTATTCCCCCCTATCAAGCCCTGTTCAACGAACTGCAAATTCCAAATAAGCACCATAAAGGTGCCGGGGCTTTCCCGTCGTAATAGCGACGGGAAAGATGGATAAAAGCCCGCTGGTTTGGGTTTTTAGCTGTTAATTAAATATTCGTGGGATCGAGGCCCGCTTATCCAGGGAGGCTTTAGCTTAATTAAAGTGTCTGAGTTGCATTCAGGAGATGTGTTGAAGTAACGCAAGTCTTAGGCAGAAATAGTGAGTGTCTCACAGTTTGGGCTTTGAAGGCCCATGGTTTAATAGATAGCCTATATTTCTTATGGGTTAATTAGAGGAAGGGTGGGGAGTAGTATTAAAGTTGTTGGGGCGGTTAGTATAATAGTTATTATGGTTTTTATTTGTAATCGTCATTTTTGTGTGGTATTTGTTGTGTTTGGGGAAATTGTTATTGTTGTTACATAAAATAGTCGGAGATAGAAAAATAGGCTTAGGAGTGTTGCTATTGCGGTAATAGTTGCTAGTGGTGTTATGTTTTCTGATAGGAGTTTTTCTAGAATAAGTCATTTTGGTATAAAACCTGTTATTGGTGGGAGTCCTCCTAAGGATGTTAGTGTTAATATTATAATAATTGTAAGTGGGGGCGATAGTGTTCATGTAGTTCCGATTGTTTTGATTGTCTTTGTTTTCTGGGTTATTAATGTTATGAACATTGTTGTGGTTATTATAATATATAAGAAGAGGGTAAGTGTTGAAAGTTTTGGTGCTTGTTGTAGGATAATAATTATTCATCCTATGTTGGCGATGGAGGAGTAGGCCATGATTTTTCGTAATTGTGTTTGATTTAGTCCTCCTCACCCCCCAATGATGATAGATATTGTTGCTATAAGCATAAGTAAAGGTTTTGAGTGGTTGTTAGATGTTATTAGAATTAGGCTTATTGGGGCTAATTTTTGTCATGTTGCGATAATGAGGGCTATTTTTAAAGTTGTTCCTTGTATTACTTCTGGTAGTCATAGGTGTATTGGAGCTAGGCCAATTTTTATGCAGAGAGCAATGGTGAGTGTTGTACATGATAGGGGGTTTATTAGTTGGGTAATGTCTCATGTTCCTGTGTGTCAGGCATTAGTGGAGCTTGCAAATAATATAAGTAATGATGCTCCTGTTTGTGCTAAAAAATATTTAATTGTGGCTTCGGTTGCTCGTGGATGGTGGGTTTTTGAGATTAAAGGTACGATGGCTATTATATTAATTTCTAGTCCAAGTCAAGCTAGTAATCAGTGGTTACTATTTATTGTAATTAAGGTACCGGTGATTAAGAATAGAATTAAAATGCTGTTAATTAGTGGGGACATTAGCAGAGGTTGGGTGTATCCAACATTTTCGGGGTATGGGCCCGAGAGCTTATTTAGCTGACTGTGCTAGGAAGTAGTATAGTGGGAGTACGGAGAGTTTTGGTCTCTTTGGTGTGGGTTCGAGTCCCATTTTTCTAGGAAATGAGGGGGTTGGCGTCCCTGTATTTTACTCTATCAAAGTAATCCTTAGTGTCTCGGGCACATTTCCGTTAATTTGGTGGTAATCCTGAGAGGGAAATGGGGAAGGAAGTATGTCATAGGCATAGTGCTAAGGTAATTGGCAGAAATTGTTTTCATAGGAGGTGTATTAGTTGGTCGTATCGAAATCGGGGGTATGATGCGCGTGTTCATAAGAATGCTAGTGTTAGTAGGGTTGTTTTTGTTAATAAATTGATAGTAAATAATTCTGGTTGTATTGGTCCTGGGTTTAAGAATAAGAGGGTGGTGAGTGTATTTATAGCTAGAATGTTTGAGTATTCGGCGAGGAAAAATAATGCGAATTGTCCAGCCGCATATTCTACGTTGAAGCCTGATACTAATTCTGATTCTCCTTCTGTTAGGTCAAATGGTGCACGATTTGTTTCGGCCAGGGTTGAGATAAATCATATTATTATTAGGGGTCAGGTGTATAGAGCTGTTCAGATGTATTCTTGTGTTGTGATTAGTGTTTGTATTATAAAGTTTCCGGCTGTAAGGATTGTGGATAGGAGAATAATAGCTAGTGTGACTTCATAAGAGATGGTTTGGGCAATGGCTCGTATTGCTCCAATTATAGCGTATTTTGAGTTTGAGGCTCAGCCCGATCAAAGAATTGTATATACTGCTATGCTTGAGAGAGCGAGGATAAAGAGTATAGCAAAATTCAGGTTTGCCATGGGGGTTGGCATAGATAGTGGGGTTCATAGTATTAGTGCTAGAGTTAGGGCAATTGTCGGGGAAAGAATAAATAGGGCTGGGGAGGATGTTAATGGACGGGTTGGCTCTTTTGTGAAAAGTTTTAAGGCGTCTGCAATTGGTTGAAGTGTTCCTATTGGGCCAACAATATTTGGGCCTTTTCGAAGTTGTACGTATCCTAGTATTTTTCGTTCTAGTAGTGTTAGGAATGCTACTGCTAGGATGATCGGGAGAATATATAAGATAAGTGTTATAGCAGTTGTAATTGTTGGAGAGAAGGGTTGAACTTCTGTAAAAAGGGCTTAGGCCTTTTGCATTATCCTGTCTCTGCCACTCCAATAAAGCCCTTGTTTGGGGCTAGTAATATTTAGCCTGATTAAAGTTTTAGTGGTGTCAGCTTGTGATTGGCAAGTGTGTTTATAACATTGACTTGGTTTTTTCGGTCCTTTCGTACTAGAAAAAACTATTACACAGATAGAAACCGACCTGGATTACTCCGGTCTTAACTCAGATCACGTAGGGCATTAGTTGTTGAACAAACAAACCTTTAACAGCTGCTGCACTGTTTGGGGGCCCTGATCCAACATCGAGGTCGTAAGCCCCGCTCGTCGATTTGGGCTCTATGAGGGGATGGCGCTGTTATCCCTGGGGTAGCTTGTTTCTTTTGTCAGTAATACTGGGTCAGTTGGTGGGTTAAAAGTTAGTGTGTGGACTTAGTTTTGGGTAAGTATACCCTATATTGGAAGTTTTGTTTTGTTCCAAAGTTGCCCCAACTAAAAGTATTTGTGTCATATTGTTGATTAATACTTATAAGTTCCACAGGGTCTTTTCGTCTTGTGAATTTATCCCAGCTTTTGTACTGGGGGATCAGTTTCATTGATTGATTACGAGAGACAGGGAAGTCCTCATAGGGCCGTTCATACTAGTCATTATTTAGATGACAAGTGATTATGCTACCTTTGCACGGTGTAGGATCCCGCGGCCGTTGAAAAATATCACTGGGCAGGCATTACCTTTAATACTTGTTGGGCTAAAGGCTATGTTTTTGGTAAACAGTTGGGACTTTTGTTTGCCGAGTTCCTTTTGTAATTTTTAATCTTTCTTTATGCACTCCTGGGTTGGGTTAACAGTATTGGTAGATAGGGTTTTCTTGTGATTTATTTGGTGCAATGTATTATGTCTGTTAATATTTTCTTGTGCATGAGAGAATTATTTCTTATTACTAGTTTTAACATGGGTATTTCTATGTTAATAGATTTATCCGGTGTATTATAGGAGGTATTGTTTGTATTATGGTATTAGGGGTATTTGTTGCTGTAACGCATTTTGTTTTTGTTGGCTGCTTGAGGGCCTACGGGAGGTAAATGTAGTAAGTGGTTCTCTAGTTGAGGTTGTTTCCATTTCAATGAGGCTGTGCCCTCATTGACTATCTTTTAGATTAATTGTAATCAAATAGTTGATGTAATGAGTCTAAAGTTGAACTGAGGTTCATTTGGTTGGATAACCAGCTATCGTCAAGTTCGTTAGGCTTTTCACTTCTATCTCTAACTCATCCCACACTTTTGCTACAGTGACGGGTTGACTCTATAAGTTGGTTAGAGGTAGCTCACTTGATTTCGGGGTAATGGGCTGAGGGCAGGGTCACTTTGTCCATGGTTGACTTGTTAAACCATGATGCAAGAGGTATGGGTTTTAATCTCTGCTTATTTTGTTTTAATATTTAATTTTTCTTTCTTGTTTCCCTTGCGGTACTGTTGTGCGCCAAGATGTGGTTCTATCTCTTATACTATGCTTGTCAAATGTTTTGGTTTAAAAGTTGGTTTGGTGGGCTTGTTGGGGTGATTGGGCATTGATTGAAAGATCAAAAAGGTTGTGTAAACAACGGCTTCTGGTTGTAAGCCAGATACTTTGTGGTGTAAGCTACTTTTTGATAGTCCAAGCGCACTTTCCAGTACGCTTACCTTGTTACGACTTGCCTCATCTTATTTTAATTTTGTTTATTATAAATGTGATGAAGGGGTTAATTGAGGAGGGTGACGGGCGGTGTGTACATGTCCCAGAGCTGATTTTAGTTAAATACTCTAATTTAACTTACTGCTAAATCCACCTTTGTGTACTTTGTTTCAGGGTACTTTCCGTGGTAGTCTAATAATAGAAAATGTAGCCCATTTTCTCCTTCCCATAAGCTACACCTTGACCTGACTTTTTAGTTGGTGGACTGTTGGGCTTACTATTGATCTTTCAAAGGGTAAGCAAGTGGACGGCGGTATATAGGCTGAATGTGGTTCAAGGGGAGGTTGGGTTGAGCGGGGGTTATCGATTATGAAACAGGCTCCTCTAGGTAGGAGTGGAACACCGTCAAGTCTTTTGAGTTTTAGGCTTTCGCCCGTAATTTTCTGGCGGACAAATTGTTAGTGGTTTGTCGTGGTTGATTCTTAAGCATAGTAGGGTATCTAATCCTAGTTTGTGTCTTAGGGGTCGTGGGTCTTAGGTGTCTATTAATTATAACTAAGGGCTTCTAGTATTCTGTATTTTACCATGTAAATATTATTTGGTTATAATTTGTTAGGTGTGTAAAAGTGGCCACGCTTTACGCCGTTGGTTCATTACTTTTAGCTTGGTTCGTATAACCGCGGTAGCTGGCACGAAATTTACCAGCGTTAGGATAAATTATAACTGGGTCAGGTTTTCACCTATTGCCCAATGTTAATTACTGCTGAGGGCCGTGTGGATGTGGCATGTGATTGCTTAGCGTCATGGGCTGCGGCGGCGTGCCTGATGCTATGAACTCACAGGTTTGTGGAGGCTTGCATGTATAATTTTATTTATAAGTAATGATAAGTTTAAGACTAAGACTTTTGTTTTTGGGACTGCGTCCATTTCGGCATTTTCAGTGCCGTGCTTTAGATAGGTTTAAGCTACAAGAACAATTAGGATTGGTGAATAAGAAAATTTTTTGCTGCCCATCAAAAAAAATTTTGTGGGCTTTGTCTGGACTAATGAAAAAAAATTATTAAAAAATATTATTTTTTGCTGCCCATCAAAAAAAATTTTGTGGGCTTTGTCTGGACTAATGAAAAAAAATATGTTAAAAAATATTAAATTTGCTGCCCATCAAAAAAAATTTTGTGGGCTTTGTCTGGACTAATGAAAAAAAATTATTAAA